TATACAGTGTGGTGCAAATTTATAACACTATATATCAGCACACACTTCAACTCGTTGATGATGTCGATCGAGCCTTGCCTGAATTTAGGGNGCTCCCCAGGAAGCGCGCCCACCCGTGCGGCGCCGGGGGCCGGGGCCGCCCCCGCGCGCGCGGCCGGGGGGGGGAATCTTAGAGTAGTATGTGGAATAAAGAGTATAGTTATGCACTTGATATAAAAGAATGTGGCGCTTAAATATATGTCATTATATCATTACATTAACTATTGTGTACCATTTGTGGGTACTCCCTTGTTATTCGTTGGGCTAAACCACTGGAAATGCCATGTGAAAACGACCAAAAAAAAAAAAAATACCATATGCCTATAGATGGCTGCTCCATGGGGGGTGCTTGCTAATGAAGTACTACACCATTAACTTATGCCGGGTACAGTTCAAGTTTATTGGGATAATAATTGATATGGCCCTGAAATAGGAACCAGATGCCAGTAATGGTGCAATTTGTGTTACCCCCACTATTTGTGTCCCTGACCCTATCATGCATGTTGTATCTTAAGATATAAATTATTGATGGTTTCTCACTACCCCGTAGGGGTTAATTAATTTTAATTGGAAATTCCCTAACATGCAAGCTAAATGGGGATTACAAATTCTAATTCTTGGTTGGGCAATTTCGTGTATAGAGGAGTTCTTGCCTTATCTACAATTAGTAACCCTGCTGATCAGGTTAAATAATTGTAAGGAGAAATGTTTAAATCAATTAAGTGTCGAGTGTTAGTGTAATGTATTAAACCATAATGTAATATAATACACAATATGTACTAAAACATGGTGCTGAGTTATGCATATTATGTACTAGAGCATAGGACATTTGTGCCAGTCGAACAATTGCTGTTTTCAGAAAATAGTTCAACTTAGAATTCTAGCTTTGGGAGCTAGAGGTGGGAGTTAAAATCTCTTTTTTTTGGCACTAGGAAGGATTTTAACCTTCAATTTCCGGGTTACAAGACCGGTGCTTTGTGTTTTAAGCTACTAGAGCAGTTGAAGTTAAGTAGTTTGTTTTCTAGCCATCCTATTAATGGATAAAAGATTAGAAATATTGAGAAATAAAGGATGGAAGCGATTTGGCCGATGATGATGAAGGGGTGTTCGACTGGTATACCTCCGATTCAGGTGAGGATGAGTACGTCTGCTACTAAGGTTCAGAATAGGATTTGGGTTAGTGGGCGGAAGGTAGTTCCTTGTTGTTTTGAGGTGTGGAGTAGGGGTACGACTGCTAATACTAGGATTGAGAAGAGCAGTGCTAATACTCCTCCTAGTTTATTAGGGATGGATCGTAGAATGGCGTAGGCAAATAGGAAGTACCACTCTGGTTTGATGTGTGGTGGGGTGATTAGGGGGTTGGCGGGGGTGAAGTTTTCTGGGTCACCTAACAGGTTGGGGGAAAATAGTGCTAGGGATGCTAGAGCCGTAGTTAAAATGATGAATCCTAGTGTGTCTTTATAGGAAAAGTATGGGTGGAATGAGATTTTGTCTGCGTCAGAGTTTAGGCCGATGGGGTTGTTAGATCCGGTTTCGTGTAGAAACAAGGCGTGTATTACCGTAGTTGCAATGATTGCGAATGGAAGAAGGAAGTGAAATGCGAAGAATCGTGTTAGTGTTGCGTTGTCTACGGAGAAGCCGCCTCAAATTCATTGGACTAGGGTGTTTCCTATATAGGGGACCGCTGATAGTAGGTTTGTAATTACTGTGGCGCCTCAAAATGATATTTGACCCCATGGTAGTACGTATCCAACAAATGCTGTTATTATTACTAGTAGTAGTAAGATTACTCCAATGTTTCAGGTTTCTTTATATAAGTATGAGCCATAATACAGGCCTCGTGCAATATGCAGATAGATGCAGATGAAGAAGAAGGAGGCCCCATTTGCGTGCAGATTTCGGATAATTCAGCCGTAGTTTACATCTCGGCAAATGTGGACTACGGATGAAAAGGCAGTTGAAATGTCAGAGGTGTAGTGTATTGCTAGAAATAGTCCTGTTAGGATTTGTATTATAAGACAAAGTAGTAAGAGGGAGCCGAAATTTCATCATGCAGAAATGTTTGACGGGGCGGGGAGGTCGATTAGTGCGTCGTTAAGGATTTTGAGTAGGGGGTGTGTTTTTCGGGTGATCATTAGTTCTTATAGTTGAGTTACAACGGTGGTTTTTCGAGTCACTAGTCCTGGTTAAATTCCTGGTGAGAATTATGATATATTTTCTTGATTTGCTTTTGTTGGGATTAGTAGTTGGGCTTGTTGGGGTTGCTTCTAATCCGGCGCCTTATTTTGCGGCTTTGGGTTTGGCGGTGGCAGCTGGGGTTGGGTGTGTATTGTTGGTTGGGCATGGTGGATCATTAATTGGTTTAATGTTGTTTTTAATTTATTTGGGTGGAATGTTGGTGGTTTTTGCCTATTCGGCAGCTTTGGCAGCTGAGCCTTTTCCTGAGGCGTGGGGGGCGGGGCCGGTTAAGGTTTATGCTTTAATGTATTTGTTGGGTGTTGGGTTAGTATTTTGGTATTTTTGAGCAGAATATGGAGGATATTGGGTTGTTGTGGATGAATTCAAGGAGTTTTTTGTGGTGCGGGGGGATGTTGGAGGAGTTTCTTTCATGTATTCTGTTTGAGGGGGTATGTTAGTAGTGTGTGCCTGGGTATTATTGTTGTGCTTGTTTGTGGTGTTGGAGCTAACTCGGGGTTTAAGTCGTGGTGCGCTTCGGGCTGTTTAAAGTGTGGTTAGGAGGGCAAGGGCCAGGGTTGTAGAGATTAGGTATAATGTTAGGTATATTTTGATTGTATTAGTGTTAGTGTTGTCAAATAGTGAGTTTAAGTGGCGGTGCAATGGTTGAAGGCTTTTGGGGGCGATTTCTAGTCATTGTCGATCAATTTTGGTGGCCTGTTTGCCTAGTGTTAAGCTGAGTTTAGGGGTAATTCGGTGGGTGATGTGTGTAAAGAATCCTAGCATGTTAGAGAATTTATGTGGTACTGGGGTGGGAGTGATTTTGATTTGTTTGGAGGTTGCAGTAGCTAGTGTTAGTGCAATAATGAGTCCTGTGGCTGTAATAGCTAGTGCGGCTAATTTTAAGGAGGGGCTCATGGTAGTGGTTGGAATTTTTAATGGAAGGAGGTTTAAGGTAATGATTAGTCCTGCAATAATGCTTCCTCAGGCCAGACGTTCGAGAGGTGCAGTTATTGTTTTATGGTTTTCATTGATTGAGGGTAGGGGCGTGAATCGGGGGGAGCCCATGGTTACAAAGAAGATGATCCGGAGACTGTAAACTGCTGTGAATGAGGTGGCGATTAGTGTTAGGGTTAGGGCCCAGGCGTTTAGATGTGAGGTGTTGAGGGCTTCAATGATTGCGTCTTTTGAGAAAAAGCCTGCTAGGAAGGGCATTCCTGTGAGTGCGAGGCTCCCGATGATAAGACAGGAAGAAGTGAGAGGCATTAGTTTGTGTAGTCCTCCTATTTTTCGAATGTCTTGTTCGTCGTTTAGGCTGTGGATAATGGCCCCGGAGCAAAGGAATAGTATAGCTTTGAAGAAGGCGTGGGTGCAGATGTGTAGGAAGGCTAGTTGGGGTTGGTTGAGTCCAATGGTGACTATTATTAGTCCTAGTTGGCTTGATGTTGAGAATGCTACGATTTTTTTGATATCGTTTTGTGTTAGTGCGCAGGTGGCAGTAAATAAGGTCGTTAGGGCTCCTAGGCATAGGCAGGTGGTTAAAGCTGATTGGTTGTTTTCTATTAGGGGGTGTAGTCGGATTAGTAAGAAAATTCCAGCAACTACTATTGTGCTTGAGTGCAGTAGGGCTGACACCGGGGTTGGGCCTTCTATGGCTGAGGGTAGTCAGGGGTGAAGTCCAAATTGGGCGGATTTTCCGGTAGCTGCTAGAATAATCCCTATCAGGGGGATTGTTATGTCGAGGTCTTTGGAGAGTAGAAAGATTTGTGGAAGTTCTCAGGAGTTAAGATTTGTTGCAATTCATGTGATAGCTAGGATTAGTCCGATGTCTCCAACTCGGTTGTATAAAACTGCTTGGAGGGCTGCTGTGTTGGCATCTGCTCGGCCGTGTCATCATCCGATTAGTAGGAAAGATATGATTCCTACACCTTCTCATCCGATGAATAGCTGGAATAAATTATTAGCGGTGACTAGAATGATTATGGCTACGAGGAATAGTAGCAGGTATTTAAAGAATCGATTTAGGTGGGGGTCAGTGTGTATATATCATGATGCAAATTCTAGAATTGATCATGTAACGTATAAGGCGATGGGGGTAAAGATTAGTGAGTAGTGGTCAAATTTAAAGCTGATGTTGATGTCAAAGTTTGTGGTGTTTATTCAATTTCATGTGGTAATGACGGTTTCTGCCCCCTGATCTAGGAAAATAGTCAGGGGGATAAGGCTGATGAAGAATGCGATGCTTACAGTAGTCTTAATGTGCTTGATGGTTCAGTTTTGGTTGGGGATTTTTGGGTTGAGGGTTATAATTAGGGGCCATGTAAGGGTTATTAGGGTGAGGAGGGCAGAGGTGGTTGTGATGTTATTTAACATAGCTGCTACTTGGAGTTGCACCAAGAGTTTTTGGTTCCTAAGACCAATGGATAGCTATTATCCTTTAGGAGCGGGGTGAATGAGCCGCGGAGTTTAACTGCGGGGTAAAGGATTAGCAGTCCTTTTTGCTGCGGGCCTCTTTCGGTAGATAGGGGGAATTTAACCTCCATTTTTAGAATCACAATCTAATGTTTTATGTTAAACTATATCTACAGTATCATCATCCTCATATGAGCTCGGGTTTTGTGATGAGGAGTGTAATTGGTAGTAGGTGGAGTGTCATTAATAGGTGTTCTCGTGTGTGAAATGGTTGCAGGTTGGTGATGTGTGGTGGTAGGGACCCCCGTTGCGTTATTAAAAAGAGGTAGAGGGAGTAAGCAGCGGTAATTAGGGTTCCTGTTCCTGTTATTGTTAGGGTTCATGGGGATCAGTTGAATATGGCGGTGATAATTATAAGTTCCCCTATTAGGTTTGGTAGTGGGGGTAGTGCTAAGTTTGCCAGGTTGGACATAAGCCACCAGGTGGCGGTTAGTGGAAATATAATTTGTAGTCCTCGGGCTAAGATTATAGTCCGGCTGTGGGTTCGTTCGTATGTAGTGTTAGCTAGGCAGAATAGGGCAGAGGATGCTAGACCGTGGGCAATTATTAGTACTAATGCTCCGGTAAAGCCTCATGGGGTTTGAATTAGGATGCCCCCAGCCACTAATCCTATGTGGCTGACGGATGAGTAGGCGATTAAGGATTTTAGGTCTGTTTGTCGGAGGCAGATGGAGCCCGTTATAATTACTCCTCAGAGGGCCAAGGCGATGATGGGGTATGCCAGGTCTTTTGATAGGGGGTCTAGAATAACTATTATACGCATTATGCCGTAGCCTCCTAGCTTTAGTAGGATTGCTGCTAGTACTATTGACCCTGCTACTGGGGCTTCTACGTGGGCTTTTGGTAGTCAGAGGTGGACGCCGTATAGGGGTATTTTTACTAGGAAGGCGATTAGGCAGCCCGCTCATCAGATTTTGTCTCCTAAAGTAATAAGGGTTAAGGGTTGTGTGTACTGAATAATGAGTATTGACAGGGTCCCTGTGTTTTGTTGAAGTAATAGTAGGGCCACTAGTAGGGGTAGAGAGCCTGTTAGTGTGTAGAATAGGAAGTATGTTCCGGCATTTAGTCGTTCGGCTTGATTTCCTCAACGGGTAATAATAATTAGGGTTGGAATTAGGGTTGCCTCAAATATTACGTAGAATATGATGATTTCGGTGGCGCCAAATGCTAGGATTAAGAAGGCCTGAAGAGAGGTTAGTATGGTAATATAGTTCCGTTGACGGTCGATTGGTTCTGTTTTAATGTGGTTTTGGCTGGCTATGATTATAAGTGGCAGAAGTCAGCAGGTGAGGATTAGTAGTGGTGTTGATAAGGGGTCTGTGGCCATGTGCGGGCTGGAGGTTATTCAACCGGTTTCTAGTGGTCAGTTAGCCCAGGTGAGGCTAATTAGTGCAATGGTTAAGCTTTGGAGGATTGTGTTCGTTCATAGTCATTTGGGGGGGGAAAATCAGATTGTTGGGAAAAGCATTATGGTTGGGATTAAGATTTTTAGCATTGTAGTAGGTTTAAGGATTGTAGTTGGTCTGTGCCATGGGTTCGAGCTGTAGCGACTAGTAAGGCAAGGCCAGCGCCTGCTTCACAGGCTGAGAAGGCGAGCAGGAGAATTGGGGCGGCTGAAAAAGCAGTTGATTCTAGTTGTAATGTTCATAGGGCGAGGGCAATGAATAGAGATAGTATTATGCCTTCCAAGCATAGTAGGGCTGATATTAAGTGTGATCGATGGAAGGCTAGGCCTATTAGTCCTAGTGCGAATGCTGAGGTAAAGGTAAAGTATACGGGTGTCATAAGGGAGTCATGGGGTTGAACCATGATTTTCTGAGTCGAAATCAGAGGTCTTATGTTTGGACTAACTGCCTATTCAGCTCATTCTAGGCCCCCCTGTAGTCATTCATAGATTAGGCCTAGTGTGAGGAGTATTAGGACGGTTGTAGCTCATGCGAGGGTGTATGTGGGATTTGGTAGTTGATTGCCTCAGGGGAGCGGTAGTAGGAGGGCAATTTCTAGGTCAAATAGTAGGAATAGGATGGCCACGAGAAAGAATCGGAGTGAGAAGGGAAGTCGTGCTGATCCCAGGGGATCGAAGCCGCATTCGTAGGGGGATAGTTTTTCTGCATCAGGGTTTATTTGGGGTAGTCAGAATGACAGTAGGGCCAGGATTGAGGACAGCGCTGTAGAGATAGTTAGTATAATTATAACTAGATTCATTATCTTTCCTTGGGTTTTAACCAAGTCTAGGTGATTGGAAGTCACTCGTACATTTTTATACTAGAAGGATATGAGCCTCATCAGTAAATAGAGACGTATAGGAATAATCATACGACATCTACGAAGTGCCAATATCAGGCGGCTGCCTCAAATCCAAAATGGTGTTCTGATGTGAAGTGGTGTCGGATTTGTCGGAGGAGGCAGATAGTGAGGAAGGTGGAGCCAATAATAACGTGTAGTCCATGGAAGCCTGTTGCTACAAAGAATGTTGAACCATATACTCCATCTGCAATAGTAAATGGGGCTTCGTAGTACTCCATGGCTTGCAGAATTGTGAAGTAGAACCCTAGTAGGACTGTTAGGGTAAGAGATTGAACTGCTTGTTTGTGTTCTCCTCCCATGAGGCTGTGGTGGGCCCAGGTGACTGTAACACCTGATGCCAGGAGGACTGCGGTGTTGAGAAGGGGCACTTCGAATGGGTCTAATGTTGTAATGCCGGTGGGGGGTCAGCATCCTCCTAGTTCGGGGGTGGGAGCGAGGCTGGAGTGATAAAAGGCTCAAAAGAACCCTAGAAAGAAGAAGACTTCAGAGGTGATGAAGAGGATTATGCCATATCGTAGGCCTTTTTGTACGGGGGGTGTGTGATGGCCTTGAAATGTGGCTTCCCGTACAATGTCTCGCCATCATTGATATATTGTTAGTATTAGTAGTGCTAGGCCCAGGGATATTAGTGTTGTTGAGTGGAAGTGAAATCAGACTGCTAGGCCTGATGTTATTAAGAGGGCAGCTACTGCGCCGGTCAGGGGTCATGGGCTTGGGTCTACCATGTGGTATGCATGTGCTTGGTGGGTCATTATACGTTTTCTTGTAGGTAGAGGCTTAGTAGTAGGACGAAGACGTAGGCTTGGATGACGGCTACCGCAATTTCTAGTAGTGTTAGTAGTACCAGGAGGGCAGCGGTGAGTGTTGCCACTGTTGTTATTGTTGGCAGGAGTGTAATGGTTGCGGTAGAAATTAGTTGAATTAGCAGGTGTCCGGCTGTTAGGTTGGCTGTTAGTCGTACTCCTAGGGCCAGGGGTCGAATAAATAGGCTGATTGTTTCAATAATGATTAAGATGGGGATTAGTGGGGCGGGGGTTCCCTCTGGCAGGAGATGTCCTAAAGCTGCTGTGGGTTGGTTTCGTAGTCCAATAATTACAGTGGATAATCACAGGGGGACGGCTAGGCCCATGTTTAATGATAGTTGGGTTGTGGGTGTAAATGTATAAGGGAGCAGGCCCAGAACATTGAGTGTGAGAATAAATATTATTAGGGAGGTTAAAATTATAGCTCATTTATGTCCGCTTTGGTTTAGTGGCGTGAGTAATTGTTGTACAAATGATTTAATAAACCAGGTTTGTATAGAGATAAGTCGGTTGTTTTGGTATTGATTGGTGGGAGTGGGGAATAGGATCCAGGGTAGTGTGAGTGCAATGGTAATTAGGGGGATTCCTAGATGTGTGGGGCTTATAAATTGGTCAAATAGATTTAGTGCCATGGTCAGGTTCAGGTGTTTGATTTAAGTTTTTTGGTGTTGGGGGTTGTAATTTCGTTTGTAAATGTGTGATTTAGTACTTTTTTGGGTAGTACTGTTAAGAAGATTAGTCAGGAGAATACAAGGATTGCAAATCATGGGGAGGGGTTTAATTGTGGCATGTCATTAGAGGTGATGGGGAGTCACCAGTCTTTAGCTTAAAAGGCTAACGCTAGTCCCTGGTTTAGCTTCCTAATGAGGCTTCTTCAAGTATGATTGAGGACCAGTTTTCAAAGTGTTCTAAGGGTACAGCTTCTACAACTACAGGCATAAAGCTGTGGTTGGCCCCGCAGATTTCGGAGCATTGCCCATAAAATACCCCAGGACGAGAGGTGATGAAAGATGTTTGATTTAGTCGTCCTGGGACGGCGTCCATTTTGACTCCCAATGCAGGGACGGCCCAGGAGTGTAAGACGTCTTCAGCTGAGATTAGTACTCGAACGGGGGATTCTATTGGGATTACCATTCGGTGGTCTGTTTCTAGCAGTCGGAACTGGCCTGGGAGTAGGTCTTGTGTTGGGACCATGTAGGAGTCAAAGGCCAAATTTTCGTAGTCAGTATATTCATAGCTTCAGTATCACTGATGGCCCATGGCTTTTACGGTGAGGTGGGGGTCGTTAACTTCATCTATTAGGTAAAGGATTCGTAGGGATGGTAGGGCAATTAAGACGAGAATAATTGCTGGTAAAATGGTTCATACAATTTCAATTTCTTGTGAGTCTAAAATATATTTATTGGTAAGCTTAGTGGTGACTATTACAACAATAATGTATAGTACTAGTGTGCTGATTAGGAAAACAATTATTAAGGCATGGTCGTGGAAGTGTAGAAGTTCTTCTATTACGGGGGAGGCTGCGTCTTGGAAACCTAGCTGAGAGGGGTGTGCCATTGAGCTGTGAGGCTTAAGATGTGCGGGGTTTAAACCTACAATTTTGCCTTGACAAGGCGATGTAATATATTTTACTAACATCTTATTAAAGAAAGTGGCAGAGCGGTTATGTGGCTGGCTTGAAACTAGTTTATGGGGGTTCAACTCCCTCCTTTCTCGTTAGTTTATTTGTACTTGTACGAAGGCTGGCTCTTCAAATGTATGGTAGGGCGGTGGACACCCGTGTAGTCACTCTACATTTGTAGGGGTTAGCTCTACAGAAAGTACTTCTCGTTTAGCAGTTAGGGCCTCTCATAAGATATATAGGAATATTACGACTGCCACTAGGGAAATAAGAGAACCAATTGATGAAATAATATTTCAGAGTGAATAGGCATCCGGGTAGTCTGAGTATCGTCGTGGCATGCCTGCTAGCCCCAGGAAGTGTTGTGGGAAGAAGGTGAGGTTAACACCTGTAAATATTGTGCCGAAGTGGATTTTTGTTCATGTGTTGTGCATCGTATATCCTGTAAATAGAGGGAATCAGTGTACGAATGCTCCTATAATGGCAAATACTGCGCCTATGGATAAAACATAGTGGAAGTGGGCTACCACGTAGTATGTGTCGTGTAGAACAATGTCTAGGGATGAGTTGGCTAGAACGATTCCGGTCAGTCCTCCCACAGTGAATAAGAAGATAAAACCCAGGGCCCATAGTATGGGGGTTTCTCATTTAATAGAGCCTCCGTGTAGTGTTGCAAGTCAGCTAAATACTTTTACGCCTGTCGGGATCGCGATGATTATTGTTGCAGATGTAAAGTATGCTCGGGTATCCACGTCTATTCCTACTGTGAACATGTGGTGAGCCCAGACAATAAACCCTAACAGGCCGATAGCTATTATGGCTCACACTATGCCTATGTATCCGAAAGGTTCTTTTTTTCCGGCGTAATAGGCTACGATGTGGGAGATTATTCCAAATCCTGGTAGAATTAAAATGTATACTTCTGGGTGGCCAAAAAATCAGAAGAGGTGTTGGTAAAGAATTGGGTCTCCTCCCCCTGCGGGGTCAAAGAAGGTGGTGTTTAGATTTCGGTCGGTTAAAAGCATTGTAATGCCGGCGGCTAGAACGGGCAGAGAGAGTAGTAGTAATACTGCTGTAATTAGGACAGCTCAAACAAATAAAGGTGTTTGGTATTGTGAGATTGCCGGAGGTTTCATGTTGATGATTGTTGTGATAAAGTTGATGGCTCCAAGAATAGAGGAAATTCCTGCAAGATGAAGGGAAAAGATAGTTAGGTCCACGGAGGCTCCTGCATGTGCCAAATTTCCGGCGAGGGGGGGATAAACGGTTCATCCTGTTCCTGCACCTGCTTCAACTCCGGAAGAGGCAAGCAGAAGTAGTAGGGAGGGGGGTAGGAGTCAGAAGCTTATATTATTTATTCGAGGGAATGCTATATCTGGGGCCCCAATTATTAGGGGCACGAGTCAGTTTCCGAAGCCCCCAATCATAATTGGTATTACTATAAAGAAAATTATGACGAAGGCATGGGCGGTAACGATAACATTGTAAATTTGATCGTCGCCTAGAAGGGCGCCGGGTTGGGCTAGTTCTGCTCGAATTAGGAGGCTAAGGGCTGTGCCAACTATTCCGGCTCAAGCACCGAATACTAGATAGAGGGTGCCAATGTCTTTGTGGTTGGTCGAGAAGAATCAGCGTGTGATCGTCACAGGTAGGATGGCCGAGGGTTCAGGCGGTGGGTTGTAGCCCCATAAACAAAGGTTTAAGTCCTTTTTCTACCAAGCTCCGTGGTGTTCAACATTTCGGATTGCAAATCCGAAGAAGCAGGTTAATAGCTCGCCGGGGCTTTCCCCGCCTTTTTGAGGGGAGGCGGGGAAAGTAGATGAATGCTCGCTGGTTTGAGTGTCTAGCTGTTAACTAGGATTTTGTAGGATCGAGGCCTTCTCATCTAGGAAGGCTTTAGCTTAATTAAAGTGTCTGAGTTGCATTCAGAAGATGTGGGGTAGGGTCCTGCAAGTCTTATACAGGGACTAGGAGATTTTCACTCCTGCTTAAAGCTTTGAAGGCTTTTGGTCTGTGTGCTATCCTAAGTCTCTAGTTTATTAGTGCTTGGGCTAGGGGGGTGAGGGGCAGTATTAATAGGGCAGAGGTTGTGAAAATGGCTAGGGGGCCCATGTTTTGTGTGTTTTGTAGTCGTCAGGGGGCTAAGGAGTTGTTTGTATTGGGGGCGACCGTTAGGGCTATGGAGTAGCATAGTCGTAGGTAGAAGTAAAGGCTTAGTAGTGCGCTGAGGGCTATGAGGGTGGCTATTAGGGGGAGTCCTTGTATGTTGAGTTCTTGCAGGATTAGTCATTTTGGCATGAATCCTGTTAGTGGTGGGAGTCCTCCTAGGGATAGCAGTGTTAGGGCAGTAGTGACTGTGATGACGGGTGCTTTGGTTCAAGTTATTGCTAGTGTGTTGATTTTTGTTGAGGATGTTAGTTTTAGGGCTAGGAAGGTTGCTGATGTTATAATAATGTATGTAGATAGGGCTAGAATGGTTAGTTGTGGTTTGAGTTGCGTGATCATGATTATTCATCCTAGGTGGGCAATTGATGAATATGCTATGATTTTTCGTAGTTGTGTTTGATTTAGGCCCCCTCACCCCCCAATAATTGCGGAAAGGAGTCCTAGAGCTATGAGTAGTTGTGGGCAGGTAAATGGGGCTATTTGGGTGATTAGTGCGAATGGTGCTAGTTTTTGTCATGTGGTTATAATAAGTCCGGTGGTTAGGTCTAGTCCTTGTATGACGGGGGGTATTCAGAAATGTAGGGGGGCTAGTCCAATTTTTAGTGCTAGTGCCATGGTGATGAGGGTAGTGGCAATTGGGTTTGATAGGCAGTGGATGTTTCATTCTCCTGTGGCTCAGGCATTAATGGTACTTGCGAACAGGATTGTTGCTGCAGCAGCGGCTTGTACCAGAAAGTATTTGGTGGTGGCTTCTACTGCTCGGGGGTGGTGATGTTGAGCTATGAGGGGCAGGATTGCCAGTGTATTAATTTCAAGGCCCATTCATGCCAGTAGTCAGTGGGAGGTTGTGAATGTCAGGGTTGTGCCCAGGCCCAGGCTGAATATTATAATTGTGGTGGTGTAGGGGCTCATTGGTAAGAGAAGGATTATTAGCCTACATTTTTGGGGTATGGGCCCAAAAGCTTTGAAATTTAGCTGATCTTACTAGAAAGTGGTGTAAAGGGAGCACTCGGGGTTTTGATCTCCGTGATATGGGTTCGATTCCCTTCTTTTTAAGGAGCTGAGGGGATTTTAACCCCTGTTGGTCACTTCATCAAAGTGGTCCTTGGGCGTTCAGGCACGGCTCCTTTAGTTATAGTTGGGGAGGTAGCCCATTTAGTGCAACGGACAGGGAGGTGTGTCATAGAATTAGGGCTAGGGTCAGGGGCAGGAAGTTTTTTCATACTAAGTGTATTAGTTGGTCGTATCGGAATCGTGGGTAGGAGGCACGGATTCATAGGAATACTATGGATAGTAGAGCGGTTTTTGTTATAGTAGTCATTGAGGCGATTTCTGGGATGGTTGGGGTGTGGGTGGTGCCTATAAATAGGATTGTTGATAGTGTGTTTATTAGTAGGATGTTGGCGTATTCGGCTAGGAAGAATAAGGCAAATGGGCCTCCGGCATATTCGACATTGAACCCGGAGACCAGTTCTGATTCCCCTTCTGTTAGGTCGAATGGGGCTCGGTTTGTTTCTGCTAGTGTTGAGATATATCACATGGCGGCTAAAGGCCAGGCTGGGAAAATTAGTCAGGTTGCTTCTTGGGTTGTATTAAACATTTGTAGAGTAAAGCCTCCGGCTAGAATGATTACGGAGAGTAAAATTAGCCCGAGGCTAACTTCATAGGAGATAGTTTGTGCGACGGCTCGTAGGGCCCCAATTAGTGCGTACTTTGAGTTTGAGGCTCAGCCTGATCCAAGGATTGAGTATACTGCTAGGCTAGAGAGGGCCAGGATAAAGAGTATGCCTAGGTTCAGTTCTGTTAGGGGGTGGGGGAGGGGTATTGGGGTTCATAGTAGTATGGCTAGCGTTAGGGCTATTATGGGGGTGATGAGAAATAAGAATGGGGAGGAGGTAGTCGGGCGGACTGGTTCTTTGATGAATAGTTTAATACCGTCTGCGATTGGTTGGAGAAGTCCATAAGGCCCCACGACGTTTGGGCCTTTTCGTAGTTGTATGTATCCTAGAACTTTTCGTTCGATTAGGGTTAGGAAGGCCACTGCGAGTAGTACTGGTACGATATAGGCTAGGGGGTTGATCAGGTGGATAATTAATGGGGTCATTATAATTAAGAGGGGGATTTGAACCCTCGGGAGAAAGGGCTTAGGCCTTTTGCAGTTACCGGGCTCTGCCATCTTAATAATCTTATCTTGATTTGGGTTTGTGCCCTCCTTTTGTTTAATTTAGTTGATTGCATTAAGTTGGGGTGGGGCGTGTTTAGTGACATGGGCCCCCTTTTTCCGGTCCTTTCGTACTAGGAAGAGTGGCGTTACAGATAGAAACTGACCTGGATTGCTCCGGTCTGAACTCAGATCACGTAGGACTTTAATCGTTGAACAAACGAACCCTTAATAGCGGCTACACCATTAGGATGTCCTGATCCAACATCGAGGTCGTAAACCCCCTTGTCGATATGGACTCTGAAAGGGGATTGCGCTGTTATCCCTGGGGTAACTTGGTTCGTTGGTCGGCAGATGGCCGGATCTTTATGGTCAGAAGTTCTGTTGTTTAGAGGTGTCTCTCTTGATTTTAGGGGTGGCCCCAGTCCGCGTGGGAGCTTTATTTTCTCCCGTGGTCGCCCCAACCGAAGACTAAGATCAATTGCTATTTAGTTTGACTGGTGTAGGGGGTTCTTGACGTAGGTGATCTTGTGTCTTAAGCTCCAAAGGGTCTTCTCGTCTTGTATTTTTATGTCCGCTTCTGCACGGGCAGATCAATTTCATTGACTTAAAAGGGGAGACAGTTAAGCCCTCGTTTTACCATTCATACAGGTCTTCATTTAAAAGACAAGTGATTGCGCTACCTTCGCACGGTCAAAATACCGCGGCCGTTTAACTTATCACTGGGCAGGTAGGACCTCCTATACGTTGATTTTTGCAGGAGGCGATGTTTTTGGTAAACAGGCGAGGCTTAGGTTGTTTGCCGAGTTCCTTCCCTTTTTTTTGGTCTTTCCTTAAAATGGCCTTCCAGTGTGGGGTTAACGATTGGGGTATGTGGGTGTTTCTTGTTGTTTTATGTTGTCACATTGCCCTCTTAGGTTGGGTTCGATAATTGTTAGTGGGGGTTCCGATCTAGCATACACGTGGGCCCGGAGAAGGTTTCTTCTTATTACTCATTTTAGCAGTATTGCTTCCATGTGGGCATGGGGTAGCCTAATAGGGTTAGGGGTTTTAGATTTTATATTTAAATAATAGGATTATTGTTCTGCCGGAGCTTTAACGCTTTCTGTTTAGGTGGCTGCTTTTAGGCCCACTAGAGCGGCATGTCTTTTTTAATGTAATCTTTAACCTCCTGGTGAGGTTGTATTCTGTTTCGTAAGGGCTGTACCCCTTATGAATAACTCTCACGTGTTTCTTTGGTTCATTTAATTTGGTTTGAGTTAAAGGAGTGTGAGGCTGAACTTCTATTCATTTTTTAGGCAACCAGCTATAACTAAGTTCGGTAGGTTTATCACCTCTACCCGGAGATCTTCCCACTCTTTTGCCACAGAGACGGGTTGGCCCTGGTAATAGGCTGTCTCGGGGTAGCTCACTTAGTTTCGGGGCTTTGAACTAAAAATTCATTTTGCTCAGAGGGGCTGGCTAAATCATGATGCAAAAGGTACAAGTTTTAATCTTTGCTTTGTTGTGCTTTGATGATTTGTTTCATTTCTCTTTCAGCGTTCCCTTGCGGTACTATTTCTGTGGCTTTAAAAGTGTGCCTTTTCTGTCTCACATACTTGGGCGGTAAAATGTTTTAATTTGTGTTGTAGTAGTTTTGTTGGGTTTTTATTAATATTGTATGTTTTTGGGTGTTTAAGCTAGCTGTTTAGCTCAGGGCGATCCAGTTTGCATGGATGTTTTCTCGGTGTAAGGGAGATGCTTTAGACTTTAAGCTACGTTCTGATTATTCCAAGTGCACCTTCCGGTACACTTACCATGTTACGACTTGCCTCCCCGGGGTGATGGTTGAGTTATTATGGATTGTGGGGGTGGGGGTGGGGGGGGAGAGTGACGGGCGGTGTGTGCGCGTCTCAGAGCCTAATTCAAAAGAACACTCTATTTGCTTTTTACTACTAAATCCACCTTTGGGTACGCGTTTCAGGGTGCCTTCCGTGTGTTCTGTTGTAGAAAATGTAGCCCATTTCTACCCACTTCGTACGCTACACCTCGACCTGACGTTTTTGGGTGAGCCCATTTTGCTTACTATTGTGCCTTCACAGGGTAAGCTGACGGCGGCGGTATATAGGCGGTGTTGGACAAGAAGTGGTGAGGTTTAACGGGGGTTATCGGTTATAGAACAGGCTCCTCTAGGTGGGTCTGAGACACCGCCAAGTCCTTTGGGTTTTAAGCTGTGGCTTGTAGTACCCTGGCGGATGTGTTTGTAGTTGGGTATCTTGGTTTAGGGCTAAGCATAGTGGGGTATCTAATCCCAGTTTGTTTCTTAGTTTTCGTGGGTTCAGGTGTGTTTTGTTTAAAGCTACTTTCGTGTTTGGGTTTCGTGCCCTCGGGGTGCGTATGACGGCTTAGGGGGTCTTTAGCTTTATTTTTTATTTCCTTAACCACGCTTTACGCCGTGTCTATCAACTAGGGTCTTTCGTATAACCGCGGTGGCTGGCACGAATTTTACCGGCCCCAATGTAGCCCTGACTAAGTCAAGTTTACACTTATGGCTTAATGTTTATTACTGCTGAATTCCCTTGGGGGTGTGGCATAGCAAGGCGTTTTGGGCTAAAGGGTTTGTGCCTGATGCCTGCTCCTCTTCCCCGGACAGGGGATTGAGGGCATTCTCACGGGGGCGCGGATACTTGCATGTATAAGTTAGGCTAGAGCTGATAGTAAAGTCAGGACCAAGCCTTTAGTGCTTGCGGAACTTTCTAGGGTTCGTCTTAACATTTTCAGTGTTATGCTTTGGCTTAAGCTACGCTAGC